CGTTTATACGGCGTCAAAGACATTCGGAGTTTATTCCCCAATAAACCTATTTTGGTTAAGGATAGTAATGGAGACAAATATTCCATATATTTTGATTTTTTTGATATTGCAATTTCAATTTTTGAGATTGACAACAATTATTTGTTTCTGAATGAACTAGATAATTGGAATAATTATATTAATAGTTGCATTAATAGTTATCTTCAGTCTGAAATCTGTATCGATACTTCCATCGTAAGTGATAGCGATAATTGCAGTGATACTTACATTTATAGGTACATTTGTGGTGAAAGTCGAAATAATGGTGAAGGGGAGGGTTCGGATGATGAAAGGGAGGGTTCGGCGGGTATACGAACCCCCGCGCAAGATAGTGATTTAATTCTAGAAGAAAGTTCTAATGATAGCGATGAGCAAGATAGTGATTTAACTCTAGAAGAAAGTTCTAATGATATCGATGGGCAAGATGAAGATAGTTCTAATGATAGTGATGAAACTGACATATATAGCAAATATAGTCATTTGTGGGTTCTATGCGACAATTGTTATGGATTAAATTATAAGAGATTTTTGAAAGAAAAAATGAATATTTGTGAACACTGTGAGTGGCATTTGAAAATGAATAGTTCAGATAGAATAGATCTTTTGATCGATCCGGATACTTGGAATCCTATGGACGAAGACATGGTCTCTCTAGATCCCATTGAATGGGATTCATCTTTATTTGATGAAGAGGACGAAAAAGATCGTCTTGATTCATCTTCATTTGATTCAGAGGACAAACCTTATAAAGATCCTTTTGGTTTTGATTCATCTTCATTTGATGAAGAGGACGAACCTTATAAAGATCCTTTTGATTTTGATAAGGATCCTTTTGGTTTTGATTCATCTTCATTTGATGAAGAGGACGAAAAAGATCGTCTTGATTCATCTGAATCAAATGAAGATGAATCAAATGAAGATGAATTTGAGGAAGAGGACGAACCTTATAAAGATCGTCTTGATTCTTATCAAACAAAGACGGGATTACCCGAGGCTGTTCAAACAGGCATAGGCGAACTAAATGGCATTCCCGTAGCAGTTGGGGTTATGGATTTTGAGTTTATAGGGGGCAGTATGGGATCCGTAGTCGGGGAAAAAATCACCCGTTTGATTGAATACGCTACCAATCAATTTCTACCTCTTATTATAGTGTGTGCTTCGGGGGGGGCGCGTATGCAAGAAGGAAGTGTGAGCTTGATGCAAATGGCTAAAATCTCGTCTGCTTTATATGATTATCAATCAAATAAAAAGTTGTTTTATGTATCAATCCTTGCATCTCCTACTACTGGTGGGGTGACGGCCAGTTTTGGTATGTTGGGTGATATCATCATTGCCGAACCCAATGCTTACATTGCATTTGCGGGTAAAAGAGTAATTGAAGAACTGTTGAAAATAACAGTACCCGAAGGTTTGCAAGAGACTGAAAATTTATTTGATAAGGGAGCATTCGACCTAATCGTACCACGTAATCTTTTAAAAAGTGTTCTGACTGAGTTATTTAAGCTCCACGGTTTCTTTCCTTTGACTAAAAAAAAAAAAAAAACCAAATAGAGTGCTAAGTTCAATTATTTTTATTTGTAGCAAAGGAGTAGTTAGTTTATTCGGAATTAAAGGAAATAGGAATTTTGTTTGGTGATCTAAGTATCTATATATCTATATCTAAGTGAGGATATAGATATATAGATACTTATATCTATACTAAGTATTGAATTATGAATTAATAGTTATAGTTAAATAATAATGAAAATTCTTAATTATAATTATTATAAGATATCTTTTTTTATAAATAATAATAACAGGTACGAACAATAAATCGAGGTACCCATTCTATGAACCTTCCCGCTTTTTTTGTGCCTTTAGTAGGCATAGTATTTCCGGCAATTGCAATGGCTTCTTTATATCTTCATGTTCAAGAAAACAAGATTGTTTAGACCTGATGGACCCCCTCTCTTCTATTTTTTTTTTTTTCAAAAACTTAGACTTGCATCATAACTAATAGAGATATCTATTTAGCGAAATATGAGATAACATGTGATTTCTGCCGAACATAAAGACATAAGGTAAAGGACTCTTATACCTGTAGAAACATAATAATATATGGGTAAAAAAATTATAGCCGTTTTCAAATCGACCAGGATCGCTAGATGGCTGAAATAAAAAGTCCTCGGATCTATATGTATAGTGGGATCATATGAAGGGTATGTTATTATTTTATAGATCTAAGTAATTTGATGAATTACTCCTAAAGGTTCACATCAAACTAGTGCTAGTTGATGAGAGTTACTTCGGAAACAAAACAAAAAAGATAAAGTCAAATAAATTGGAGGGTTTCCCTCAATTCTAATAAAATACAATCGGATCCAGTATGGATTGGCGATCAGAACATATACGGATAGAACTTATAACGGAGTCTCGAAAATTAAGTAATTTCTGCTGGGCCTTTATCCTTTTTTTAGGTTCATTAGGATTCTTATTGGTTGGAACTTCCAGTTATCTTGGTAGAAATTTGATATCTTTTTTTCCGTCTGAGCAAATCATTTTTTTTCCACAAGGTATCGTGATGTCTTTCTACGGAATCGCGGGTCTCTTTATTAGTTCCTATTTGTGGTGCACAATTTTCTGGAATGTAGGCAGCGGTTATGATCGATTCGATAGAAAGGAAGGCATAGTGTGCATTTTTCGGTGGGGATTTCCTGGAAAAAATCGTCGCATATTCCTACGATTCCTTATAAAAGATATTCAGTCCATTAGAATAGAAGTTAAAGAGGGTATTTATACCCGTCGTGTCCTTTATATGGACATCCGGGGCCAGGGGAACATTCCCTTAACTCGTACTGATGAGAATTTGACTACACGAGAAATTGTAGAAAAAGCTGCTGAATTGTCCTATTTCTTGCGTGTACCAATTGATTTGAAACAAAATGGTAAATGGGTGCTTTGAGGGAAAAATGCAAGAATCCTCTTTTTTTCTATAACATAAACTAAGTGAAGTTTCATCAGAAGGGTCATTCGAGCGAAAGCGGGCGGAACAACTACAAAACGAAATTCTTTATTTTTGTCACTCGACGTTTTATTTTCTCCTTTCTTTTGTGTTCCTTAATAACCAACAGAAAAATAACAATTAGATTTCTTAATAATGATAATTAGCCAATTTCTGGCTTGTTTTGCTACTTTGAGTATTGCAATATCTTTCCCTCAATTATTCTACTATTCCTGTCTGTGGGCAATCAGTGAATTTTTTTTTTGAAATATTGGATATTGTGGATTCTTTCGTCTCAAAATTGGATTAATATTCATTACTTAAAGCGTTTCTTTCAGTCATTCATTGAAAGGAGAGAGTTGTTTCGAATTTGTCCAATTGAGATATCGGGAAACTTTATTTTTTTAGTATTTCTTCATTCGAAATGGATTGATTTGTAGTCGATTTCTCTAGTCTTTCGAGATTGAAAGACTAATCAAAAAATCACAAAAAAAATAGATTGATAGGTTCCATACCTTGTATAGAACTCATGCGTGAAAGAAGGATTCGATCACATAGAGTCGACGAATGAGGTGGGTTGATTAACAATTCACAGATTAAAAAATGGCAAAAAAGAAAGCATCCACTCCTCTGGTATCTATAGTATTTTTTCCTTGGTGGCTTTCTATCTCATTTAAAAAAAGTCTGGAATCTTGGGTTACTAATTGGTGGAATACCGGGCAATCCGAAATTTTTTTGAATGATATTCAAGAAAGGGGTATTCTAGAAAAATTCATAGAATTAGAGGAACTCCTCGTCTTGGACGAAATGATCGAAGAATACTCGGAGACACGTCTACACAAGCTTACTCTAGGAATACAAAAAGAAACGATCCAATTAATCAAGATACACAACGAAGATCGTATCCATACGATTTTTCACTTCTCAATAAATATAATCTGTTTTGTTATTCTCAGTGGTTATTATATTTTGGGTAATGAAGAACTTGGTATTCTTAACTCTTGGGCCCAGGAATTCCTATATAACCTAAGCGACACAGTCAAAGCTTTTTGTATTCTTTTATTAACCGATTTTTGTACCGGATTCCATTCACCCCACGGTTGGGAATTACTGATTGGCTCTGTCTACAAAGATTTTGGATTTGTTCAGAATGATCAAATCATATCGGGTCTTGTTTCAATTTGTCCAGTCATTCTTGATACAGTTTTTAAATATTGGATTTTCCGTTATTTAAATCGCGTATCTCCGTCACTTGTAATTATTTATCATTCCTTGTAGTTATTTATCATTCAATGAATGACTGATAACAGATCTTAATCTAATCCAATTCGAAGGTTTGCAACTTTGTAGTTGTACATAAACAAAGCGTTGAAAATTTATGCTTTCTATTTTTACCCATCTTCAGGATTCATCCTATATTAGTCCAGTAACCTGTAAATTTTTATTATTCCAGTAACTAACAGAATCGTGGATAGGGAACTATACTAGCGACTTACCCCACCTATTGTAGAAATTTTGGTATCAACAATTGAACCATGGAAACTATAAATACTTTTTCTTGGATAAAGGAACAGATTACTCGATCTATTTCCGTATCGCTCATGATATATATCATAACTCAGACGGCCATTTCAAATGCATATCCCATTTTTGCACAGCAGGGTTATGAAAATCCACGAGAAGCGACGGGGCGTATTGTATGTGCCAATTGTCATTTAGCTAACAAGCCCGTGGATATTGAGGTACCGCAAGCGGTACTTCCTGATACTGTATTTGAAGCGGTTGTTCGAATTCCTTATGATATGCAACTGAAACAAGTTCTTGCTAATGGTAAAAAGGGGGGTTTGAATGTAGGGGCTGTTCTTATTTTACCGGAAGGTTTTGAATTAGCTCCCCCCGATCGTATTTCTCCCGAGATGAAGGAAAAGATAGGAAATTTGTCTTTTCAGAGCTATCGCCCTAATAAAAAAAATATTCTTGT